GATCAATCTAGAGATCGCTTGGATTCCATCAGGAATGCGGATTCGGAATATCACACATCTCTCAATCAAAGGGAGATTCAACAGCGAAAAGATAGATCGATTCCTTGGGATCCTTCCTTTCTTCAAACGGAAGAAATCGAAGAACTTCTTGGGAATCCTACAAGATCCATTCGTTCTATTTTCTCTGACAGATGGTCAGAACTTCATCTGGGTTCAAATCCTACTGAGAGGTCCACTAGAGATCAGAAATTGTTGAAGAAAGAACAAGATGTTTCTTTTGTTCCCTGCAGGCGATCGGAAAATAAGGAAATGGTTAATATATTCAAGATAATTACGTATTTACAAAAGACCGTCTCAATTCATCCTATATCATCAGATCGGGGATGTGGTATGGTTCCGAATGATGAACCGAATATGGAGAGTTCCAATAAGATTTCATTCTTGAACAAAAATCCATTTTTTTATTTATTTCATCTATTCCATGACCGGAACAGGGGGGGATACACGTTACACCACGATTTTGAATCCGAAGAGAGGTTTCAAGAAATGGCAGATCTATTCACTCTATCAATAACCGAGCCGGATCTGGTGTATCAAAAGGGATTCGCCTTTTCTATTGATTCCTACGAATTTGATAAAAAACAATTCTTGAATGAGGTATTCAACTCCAGGGATGAATCGAAAAAGAAATCTTTATTGGTTCTACCTCCTATTTTTGATGAAGAGAATGAATCTTTTGATCGAAGGATCAGAAAAAAATGGCTTCGGATCTCCTGCGGGAATTTTTTTAAAGATACAAAAGAAAAAATAGTGGTATTTGCTAGCAACAACATAATGGAGGCAGTCAATCAATATATATTGATCCGAAATCTGATTCAAATCCAATATAGCACTTATGGGTACATAAGAAATGTATTGACTCGATTCTTTTTAATAAATAGATCCGATCACAACTTCGAATATAGAATTCAAAGGGATCAAATAGGAAACGATACTCTGAATCATAGAACTATAATGAAATATATGATCAACCGACATTTATCGAATTTGAAAAAGAATCAGAAGAAATGTCTCGATTCTCTTTTTTTGATTTCTCGAAGCGAGAGATCCATGAATCGGGATCCTGATGCATATAGATACAAATGGTTCGACGGGAGCAATAATTTCCAGGAACATTTCGTTTCGGAGCAGAAAAGCTGTTTTCAAGTTCAAGTAGTCTTCGATCGATTACGTATTAATCAATATTGGATTGATTGGTCTAAGGTTATCAACAAAAAAGAAATGGCTAAGTCATTTTCAAAGCCGATTCTCTTTTTGTCTAACTCACTTCCTTTTTTCTTTGTGAGTTTAGGGAATATGCCCATTCATAGGTCCGAGATCCACATTTATGAATTGAAAGGTCCGAATGATCAACTCTGCAATCCGTTGTTAAAATCACTAGGTCTTCCAATCGTTCATTTAAAAAAAAGCAAAGCGGATGATCATGATACTTCCCAAAAATCGAAATTCTTGATCAACGGAGGAACAATATCACCCTTTTTATTCAATAAGATACCAAAGTGGAAGTGGATGATTGACTCCCATACTAGAAAGAATCGCAGGAAATCCTTTGATAACACGGATTCCTATTTCTCAATAATATCCTGCGATCAAGACAATTGGCTGAATCCCGTAAAAGCATTTCATAGAAGTTCATTGATATTTTCTTTTTATAAAGCAAATCGACTTCGATTCTTGAATAATCCACACCACTTCTTCTATTGTAACAAAAGATTCCCTTTTTATATGGAAAAGGCCCGTATCAAGAATTATGATTTTACGTATAGACAATTCCTCAATATCTTGTTCATTCGCAACAAAAAATTTTCTTTGTGCGTCGATAAAAAAAAACATGCTTTTTTGGAGAGAGATACTATTTCACCAATCGAGTCACAGGTATCTAACATATTCATACCTAACGATTTTCCACAAAGGGTTAACGAAAGGTATAACTTGTACAAATCTTTTCATTTTCCAATTCGATCCGATCTATTCCTTCGTAGAACTTTTTACTCGATCGCAGACATTTCTGGAACACCTCTAACAGAGGAAGAAATAGTCAATTTTGAAAGAACTTATTGTCAGCCTCTGTCAGATATGAATCTATCTGATTCAGAAAGGAAGAACTTGCATCAGTATCTCAATTTCAATTCAAACATGGGTTTGATTCACACCGCACGTTCTGAGAAATATTTACCATCCGAAACGAGTAAAAAATTGCGTCTTTGGCGAAATTGGCTAAAGAAAGGCGTTGAGAAAGGGCAGATGGATAGAACCTTTCAACGAGATAGTGCTTTTTCAACTATCTCAAAATGGAATCTATTCCAAACATATATGCCATGGTTCTTTACTTCGACAGGGTACAAATATCTAAATTTGGTATTTTTAGATGCTTTTTCAGACCTATTGCCGATGCTAAGTAGCAGTCACAAATTTGTATCCATTTTAAATTATATTATGCACAGATCAGCATGGCGAATTCTTAAGCTAAAATGGCAAGCTCTTAAGCTAAAGTTGTGGGGGTTGTGGGCACCGATAAGTGAGATTTCAAGTGATATTTCGTGGAAGTGTTTCCGTAGGCTTCTTCGGATCGAAGAAATTATTCATCGAAATAATGAGTCACCATTGATATCGACACATCTGAGCTCCCCAAATATTCGGGAGTTCCTCTATTCAAGCCTTTTACTTCTTCTTCTTGCTGGATGTATCGTTCAGGTACTTCTTTTCTTTGTTTCCCTAGACTCTAGTGAGTTACAGACAGAGGTCGCGAGGATAAAATCTTTGACGATTCCATCATACACGATTGAGGTGTACAAACTTGTGGATGGGTATCCTAAACCTGAACCGAATTCTTTCTGGTTAAAGAATCTCTTTCTAGTTGCTCGGGAACAATTAGAAGATTTTCTAGCAGAAATACTGGGTTTTGCGCTATTTGGTGGCGGTCCCACTTATGGGGTCAAATTTCTACAGAAGATATTTTTCAATCTCATCGATCTCATAAGTATCATACCAAATCCCATCAATCGAATCACTTTTTCGAGAAATACGAGACATATAAGTCATACAAGTAAAGAGATCTATTCATGGATAAGAAAAGGGCAAAGGTTTCAGATTCATGATGAAATAGAATCCTGGATCGAGACCTGTGATTGGTTTTTGGATGAAGAGAGAGTTTACTCGTTTCATTTCTCCACCTTAAGGCCAGAAAAAGGGATTGATCAAATTCTATGGAGTCTGACTCATATTGAGCGTTTAGTAAAGAGTGACTATGGTTATCAAATGTTTGAACAAGCGGGAGCAATTTACTTACGATACTTAGTTGACATTCATCAAAAGGATCTAATGAATTATGAGTTCAATACATCCTGTTTAGCAGAAAGACGGATATTCCTTGCTCATTATCAGACAATCACTTATTCACAAACCTCATGTGGGGCTAATAGTTTTCATTTCCCATCTCATGGAAAACTAAAACCCTTTTCGTTTCGCCTAGCCCTATCCCCCTCTAGGGGGATTTTAGTAATAGGTCCTATAGGAACTGGACGATCCTATTTGGTCAAATCCCTAGCGACAAACTCCTATCTTCCTTTCATTACGGTATTTCTGAACAAGCTAGATTTGAAAATAGTTATTGATGATCTCGATCCGGAGGACTATATGGAAGCGCTTGATGATGTGGATATTGATGGTATTGATGATGATAGCGATCCTGCTAAGGAATATATGGATGCGCTTAAATATGTGGATGATATTGATGATCGTGACTCTATTTATTCGAACTTGGACTCGGACCCGGAGCTGAGGGAGGAGTATACGGTGGATGATGAGATACTTAGGTATATCATCGAGTTGGAAATAGATTTAGCTTCGATCAACTTGCAATTCGAATTGGTAAGAACAATGTCTCCTTGCATAGTATGGATTCCAAACATTCATGATCTGTATGTGGATGAGTCGGAGTCCCTCGGTTTATTATTGAACTCTCTCTCCGGGGATTGTGAAAGACGGTCCACCAGAGATATTCTTGTTATTGCTTCGACTCATATTCCCCAAAAAGTGGATCCCGCTCTAATAGCTCCGAATAAATTAAATACATGCATTAAGATACGAAGGCTTCTTATTCCACAACAACGAAAGCGCGTTTTCACCCTTTTATATACTAGGGGATTTCACTTGGAAAAGAAAATGTTCCATACTAATGGATTCGGGTCCATAGCCCTGGGTTACAATGCACGAGATCTTGTAGCAATTACCAATGAGGCCCTATCGATTAGTATTACACAGAAGAAATCAATTATAGACACTAATACAATTAGATTCGCTCTTCATAGACAAACTTGGGAGTTGCGAGCCCATGTAAGACCGGTTCCGGATCATGGGATCCTGTTCTATCAGATAGGAAGGGCTGTTGCACAAAATGTACTTATAAATAATTGCTGCCTTATAGATCCTATATCTATCTATATGAAGAAGCAATCATGTTACGAAGGGGATCCTTATTTGTACAAATGGTTCTTCGAACTTGGAACGAGCATGCAGAAATTAACGATACTTCTTTATCTTTTGAGTTGTTCTGCCGGATCGGTCGCTCAAGATCTTTGGTCTCTGCCCGGACCCGATGAAAAAAATTGGATCACTTCTTATAGACTCGTCGAGACAGATTCTGATCTAGTTGATGGCCTATTAGAAGTAGTAGAAGGCGCTATGGGGGGATCCTCGCTTCTTCGGCCCGAACCAAGGAATCCCTTAGAGATGATGGAAAATGGATCTCGTTCTATCTTTGATTGTAGATTTCTCTATGAATCGGAGTTTAAAGAATGGGCAGAAGGCACCGACCCGCAACAGTTAGCGGAGGATGTAGTCGATCACATAGTTTGGGCTCCTAGAATATGGCAACCTTGGGGCTTTCTATTTGATTGGATCGAAAGGCCCAATGAATTGGAATTTCCCTATTGGGCCGG